GCAACCGTAGCTTAAAAGGAAAGCATAGCACTGAAGATGTTAAGATAGATTTTCGTAAAATCTCGGAAGCATAAAGGTTTGGTCCTAGCCTTACTATCGGCCCTAGTTTAATCTACACATGCAAGTATCAGCACCCCCGTGAGGATTCCCGCAGCCTCCCGAACGGAGATGTGGAGTTGGTATCAGGCTCGAAATAAATGCCCAAAACACCTTGCTCAGCCACACCCTCAAGGGCATTCAGCAGTGACAGACATTAAGCCATGAGCGAAAGCTCTACTCAGTTAAAACTAAGAGGGCTGGTTAAGCTCGTGCCAGCCGCCGCGGTTATACGAGAAGCCCAAGTCGATAGTCAGCGGCGTAAAGAGTGGTTAAGGGGAAATTAAACTGAAGTAGAAACATCACAGGACGGTAATATGACCACCGAGACCCGTAAGACCAACAACGAAAGTGACTTCAATAAACCTGAGCCCACGAGAGCTGAGGAACAAACAGGGATTAGATACCCCCCTATGCTCAGTCGTAAACATTGAATGGATTTAACAGATTTATTCCGCCCGGGAACTACGAACATTAGTTTAAAAACCAAAGGACTTGGCGGTGCTTCACACCACCTAGAGGAGCCTGTTCTGTAACCGATACCCCCCGTTAAACCTCACCCTCCCTAGCCCCATCCACCTATATACCGCCGCCGTCAGCCTACCCTGAGAAGGACTAGTAGTGCGCAAGATTGGTTACAGCCCAAAACGTCAGGTCGAGGTGTAGTGTATGGGAGGGGAAGAAATGGGCTACATTTGCTCCTGGAGCAACACGGATGTCTCAATGAAAATAGAGCCTGAAGGAGGATTTAGCAGTAAGCAGGAAGCAGAGTGTCCTGCTGAACTCGGCCCTGAAGCGCGCACATACCGCCCGTCACCCTCACTAAGCGTTTAATGTTCTGGTAAATAACCCGATTAATTAGTTAAAGGGAGGAAAGTCGTAACATGGTAAGCGCACCGGAAGGTGCGCTTGGACAAATCAGGCTGAAGCCTTAGCACCCTAAATTAGGACAACCCTGCATGCCAGGGCAGCCTGAAACCTAAAATCTAGCCCGACCACCAACGCTTAACGACCCTTATTAATAAGTTTGAAATAGCCTAAGAGGAATATCTAAAACATTTTTCCGCTTAAGTATGGGAGACAGAAAAAGAAGAAGGAGCTATAGAAAAAGTACCGCAAGGGAATGCTGAAAGAGAGATGAAATAGAAAATAAGTAACAGAAAGCAGAGATACCCCCTCGTACCTTTTGCATTATGAGTTAGCCAGAATAAGTGCGCAAGGTGAACCATAGCTCGCCCCCCCGAAACTAAGTGAGCTACCCCAGGACAGCCTATTTAGAGCTAACCCGTCTCTGTGGCAAAAGAGTGGGAAGATCCTCGGGTAGAAGTGACAGACTTACCGGACTTAGTTATAGCTGGTTGCCTAGAAAATGGATAGGAGTCCAGCCTCCCCCCTTCTTCTCTCAAAAAGCAAATTTTTTCTTATCTGATTAAAAGAAGGGAGGAGAGTCATTTGAATGGGGAACAGCCCCTTTAAATAAGGATACAACCTTACTGGGAGGATAAAGATTATGATTAACAAGAGTTTAACCCTAGTGGGCTTAGAAGCGGCCATCTAAGAAGAAAGCGTCAAAGCTCGAGAAAATACACCCCTCCAATATACCAATAACACGTCTGAAACCCCTAAGGAATACTAGGCCTTTCCACATCTGTGGAAGAGAACATGCTAATATGAGTAACAAGAAAGATCTTAGGATTTCTCCTAGCACAAGTGTAAATCAGAACAGACATCCCGCTGAGAATTAACGGACCCAAAAAAGAGGGAACTGCCAGATAGACTTTACTGGAAAAATCCGCAGCCCCACCCGTTAACCCCACACTGGAGCGCTTAAAGGAAAGACTAAAAGGAAGGGAAGGAACTCGGCAAAACAAGCCCCGCCTGTTTACCAAAAACATGGCCTCTTGCAACCCAAGAATAAGAGGTCCAGCCTGCCCGGTGACTATATGTTCAACGGCCGCGGTATTTTAACCGTGCTAAGGTAGCGTAATCACTTGTCTTTTAATTGGAGACCTGTATGAAGGGCACCACGAGGGCTTAACTGTCTCCCCTCCCCAGTCAGTGAAATTGATCTCCCCGTGCAAAAGCGAGGATGAATACATAAGACGAGAAGACCCTGTGGAGCTTAAGACAACAGCAGCCCATTGAATAGACCTCAATTAAGAGGGTGTACCCTAGTGTCAACCTGCTTAGCGTCTTCGGTTGGGGTGACCATGGGGAACACAAAACCCCCAAGAGGAGTGGAGGCCTAGCAGGAATTCCCAGCAAACAACACCCAGACCTCCAAAGACTAGGGGCACGCCCCAAGTCAACGAAAAATTCGACCTAGAATGATCCGGACTACCCGATTAACGAACCAAGTTACCCCAGGGATAACAGCGCTATCCCCTTCTAGAGTCCTTATCGACAAGGGGGCTTACGACCTCGATGTTGGATCAGGACATCCTAATGGTGTAGCCGCTATTAAGGGTTCGTTTGTTCAACGATTAAAGTCCTACGTGATCTGAGTTCAGACCGGAGAGATCCAGGTCGGTTTCTATCTATGAAGGCATTTCCTCCTAGTACGAAAGGACCGAAGGAAACAGGCCTATGCTTTTAGCAAGCCTGACCCCTACCTGATGAAACCAAATTAATCAGCCAAGGGGCTACATTACACCCACTTAGATAATAGTGAGCCAGGAAAGGGCAAGGCCCAAGAGGAGTGGTAAGACCTCCCCTGGCATTAACATCCCAGGCTGTAGCTAAGAAGTAAAGCGTCCCCCTTACACTGAGAAGTCACCCGTGCAATCCGGGTCGGCCTGAGGCCCGCTAGGGTAGCAAAGTAGTTAATGCTGAGTATCTAAGATCCTCGACCGAAAGTTCAAATCTTTCCCCTAACAATGTTTGCCCACACAGCCCTTACATATGTCGCCAGCCCTCTCATTACTATTGCTGCAGTACTTCTTGCGGTTGCTTTTTTAACCCTTCTTGAACGAAAAGTGTTAGGGTATATACAGATGCGAAAAGGGCCTAACGCTGTTGGGCCATATGGATTATTCCAGCCTATTGCAGACGGGATTAAGCTTTTCATTAAAGAAGCGATCCGGCCTTCAGCCTCCTCTCAGATTCTTTTCCTGATCGCCCCTCTTTTAGCCCTCACACTTGCTTTGACCCTATGGGCCCCTCTTCCCATACCTCAACCTCTCACAGACCTTAACCTTAATATCCTGTTCATCCTCGCAATCTCAAGCCTCGCAGTATATACCATTCTGGGGGCCGGATGGTCATCAAACTCAAAATATGCCCTAATTGGAGCACTTCGTGCCGTGGCTCAAACAATCTCATACGAAGTAAGCCTGGGGCTCATTCTCTTGTCCGTAGTCATTTTTGTAGGGTCGTTTTCCCTCCAAATGTTTAGCCTCGCTCAAGAAGCCACTTGGCTACTCTTACCCGCTTGACCTCTAGCCGCCATGTGATACGTTTCGACTCTTGCTGAGACAAACCGATCTCCTTTCGACCTTGCTGAAGGAGAGTCAGAATTGGTGTCAGGCTTCAACGTAGAATATGCAGGGGGACCCTTCGCCTTGTTTTTCCTTGCTGAATATGCCAACATTCTTTTCATAAATGGATTAACTGCGGCCCTTTTCTTAGGGACTTCGTACTGTCCCTCAAACAGCCTAATCACTGCCCCCTTAAAGATTATGCTAAAAATGGTAGCCTTGGCTACTGTCTTTTTATGAATCCGGGCAGCGTTCCCCCGATTTCGGTATGACCAGCTCATACATCTAATCTGAAAAGGGTTCCTTCCTTTAAGCCTAGGAATTTTATTATGGCACCTATCCCTCCCAATCGCCCTTGCTTCTCTCCCCCCCTTATGTTAAGCACAAAGGGACCTGAACCTAAATTATAGGAGTACTTTGATAGAGTGAAAGATGGGGGTTAAAGTCCCCTCAGCTCCGCAGAATCAGTGAGATAAACTAAGTTAAGCTACTGGGCCCATACCCCAGACATGTAGGATAATACCTGCTCTCGCTAATGAATCCTTTAATTCTATCCATAATCACTATTGCCCTAGGTTTCGGGACCACACTGACTTTTGCCAGCTCACATTGGCTTCTCGCATGAATGGGTCTAGAAATTAATACATTAGCTATCCTCCCCCTTATGGCCCGCCACCATCACCCCCGGGCCGTGGAAGCGAGTACTAAGTACTTTCTTACCCAAGCCGCAGGTGCAGCAACGCTTTTGTTTGCAAACACTACAAATGGATGGATTACAGGACAGTGAACTATCTCTGAAATAGCTCACCCCATCCCTGCCACCCTAGCAATAGCAGCACTCGCACTAAAAATTGGTTTAGCCCCCACCCATGTGTGGCTGCCAGAAGTGCTCCAGGGCTTGGATTTGTCCGTAGGGCTGGTAATATCAACCTGACAAAAGTTAGCACCATTTGTTCTTCTCTCCCAACTTCAAACACCAGATACAACTACCATGCTGATTTTGTTAGGCCTTCTTTCCACCCTTGTAGGGGGGTGCGGGGGATTAAACCAGACCCAAACTCGAAAGATCCTTGCTTACTCGTCTATTGCTCACCTTGGCTGGATGGTGCTGATAGTACAGTTTCTGCCCCGTTTAGGACTCCTCACCCTGGTTATTTATTGCCTCCTTACCACCCCCGCTTTTCTATCTTTGAAGGCTAATCAGGCCACCTCTGTTAACAAATTAGCCCTGGCTTGAACAAAAGCCCCTGTTTTAGCTGCATGTACCCCTTTGGTTTTCCTATCGTTAGGGGGACTACCCCCTCTTACTGGGTTTATGCCTAAATGGCTTATCCTACACGAGCTAACAAAACAGGAGCTTACAGGACTAGCCACCCTAGCAGCGCTTTCTGCCCTTTTAAGCTTGTACTTTTACCTGCGCCTATCTTACGCTATGGCCATAACTATGCCCCCTAACTCACTTACCTCCTCCCCAGCCTGACGGCTCGCCTCAACTCAAGCCACACTACCCCTAGCAACCACAACCGTAGCAGCCTTGGGACTCCTCCCTGTTACCCCGCTAGTGGCCGTATTGTTTACTTCCTAGAGGCTTAGGATTAAGTAAACCAGGGGCCTTCAAAGTCCCTATTGGGGGTTAGACCCCCTCAGCTTCTGATATCTCTGGACAGGCAGGACTCGAACCTACACATTCTTAGTTAACAGCTAAGCGCCCTGCCAATGAGCATCCGTCCATCTAAACCTACTTGTGGCAATAACACGTTGATTTTTCTCTACTAATCATAAAGACATCGGTACCCTTTACCTTATTTTTGGCGCCTGAGCAGGCATAGTAGGAACAGCCCTTAGCCTCCTCATCCGAGCTGAATTAAGCCAGCCCGGGGCTCTCTTAGGAGATGACCAAATTTATAATGTAGTAGTAACTGCCCATGCTTTTGTGATAATTTTTTTTATAGTAATACCGCTCTTAATTGGAGGGTTCGGTAATTGACTAATCCCACTAATACTAGGAGCCCCAGACATAGCATTTCCCCGAATAAATAATATAAGCTTCTGACTCCTTCCACCGTCTTTTGTTCTCCTCCTAGCATCTTCTGGTGTAGAGGCGGGGGCAGGAACCGGTTGAACAGTATACCCTCCGCTAGCAGGGAACTTAGCCCATGCCGGGGCATCTGTAGACCTTACTATCTTCTCCCTGCACTTAGCAGGGATCTCCTCGATCTTAGGGGCAATTAACTTCATCACTACTATTTTTAACATAAAACCAGCCGCTGTGTCTATATACCAAGTCCCACTATTCGTTTGAGCCGTACTAATCACAGCCGTGCTTCTTCTTCTATCCCTTCCCGTCTTAGCTGCAGGTATTACCATGCTTCTTACGGACCGGAACTTAAACACCACCTTCTTTGACCCTGCTGGAGGAGGAGATCCTATCCTTTACCAGCACTTATTCTGGTTCTTTGGACACCCAGAAGTCTACATTCTTATCCTCCCCGGATTCGGGATAATCTCCCATATCGTAGCTTACTACTCCGGTAAGAAAGAACCTTTTGGCTATATAGGAATAGTATGGGCAATGATAGCAATTGGCCTTCTTGGGTTTATCGTGTGAGCCCACCATATGTTTACGGTGGGAATAGATGTAGACACCCGAGCTTATTTTACCTCCGCCACAATGATTATTGCGATCCCCACTGGTGTAAAAGTCTTCAGCTGATTGGCAACTCTCCATGGAGGGGATATTAAGTGGGAAACTCCCATGCTCTGAGCTCTAGGATTCATCTTCTTGTTTACAGTAGGGGGCTTAACAGGTATTGTTCTAGCCAATTCATCGCTTGATATTGTACTACACGACACTTACTACGTTGTTGCTCATTTCCATTACGTTCTCTCGATGGGAGCTGTATTTGCTATTGTTGCGGGGTTTGTTCACTGATTCCCTCTCTTCACAGGCTATACCCTCCACCCCTCATGGACAAAAATTCACTTTGGGGCTATATTTGTTGGAGTAAACCTTACGTTCTTCCCACAGCACTTCCTAGGGTTAGCGGGGATGCCTCGTCGCTACTCCGACTACCCCGACGCGTACACACTATGAAATACAGTGTCCTCGATTGGATCCCTCGTCTCCTTAGTCGCAGTTATTATGTTCTTATTTATTATCTGGGAGGCATTTACCGCTAAGCGAGAAGTACTCTCGGTAGAGCTTACTCCTACAAATATTGAATGACTTCACGGATGCCCTCCTCCTTACCACACCTTTGAGGAGCCGGCCTACGTACAAACTCAGTTAAATTAATACCCAGTAGACACCAAAACACTCCCCCCCCGAGGAATGCGAGGTAAAACTCGCGTGTCTAAGCGAATGGCCTACCCTTCCCAACTCGGACTCCAAGATGCAGCTTCGCCCTTGATAGAAGAACTTCTACACTTTCACGACCATGCCCTTATAATCGTTATCTTAATTAGTACTATGGTTTTATACATCATTATTGCCATGGTGACAGCCCGACTCACAGACAAATTGATTCTGGACTCTCAAGAGATTGAGGTAATCTGAACCGTTCTTCCCGCTGTAGTTCTGATTTTAATTGCTCTCCCCTCATTGCGCTTGCTTTATATAATGGATGAGGTAAATACACCCCATGTTACTGTCAAAGCTATTGGACACCAATGATATTGAACGTATGAATACACTGACTACCAAGACCTTGAATTTGACGCCTACATGTTGCCAACAAATGACCTAACTCCTGGTCAATTCCGACTTTTAGAGGCAGACCATCGAATAGTAGTCCCCACAGAGTCTCCTGTCCGCATCTTAGTAACCGCTGAAGACGTGCTTCACTCCTGAGCTCTCCCCGCACTAGGAGTTAAAGTTGATGCTGTTCCAGGACGACTCAATCAAACAACTTTTGTCGTAGACCGGCCAGGAGTGTTTTTTGGACAGTGCTCGGAGATCTGCGGAGCCAATCATAGCTTCATGCCTATCGTGGTTTGAATCCACCCCCCTACACACTTTGAAGACTGATCCTCTACGATAGTAGAAGAGGACTCGCTAAGAAGCTAAACAGTCCCAGCGTCAGCCTTTTAATCTGAAAATTGGTGCCTAACACTCACCCTTAGCGAGATGCCACAGCTCAACCCTGCCCCTTGGTTTGCAATCCTAGTGTTTTCATGGTTGATTCTGCTCACCCTTGTTATCTCCAAAGTGCTTAATTTTATTTTGCCTTGCGATACACTACCTCAGCAAACGGCCTCAATACACAAACCCACTTGAACCTGACAATGATCCTAAGCTTTTTTGACCAGTTTTCTTCACCCGTCCTATACGGTATCCCCCTAATAGGGCTAGCAATTGCTGCCCCTTGAATTCTATTCCCCTCCCCATCAATTCGATGATTTAGTAATCGATCTGTTGGAGCGCAAACGTGAGCCCTTAGTGTTTTTGTCCGACAAATCTTTTCACCTATGAGCCCATTTGCGCACAAATGAGCAGCTGTTCTATCCGCTGTAATAGTCTTCCTACTAGTACTAAATATGTTGGGGCTTCTCCCCTACACCTTTACCCCTACGACCCAACTGTCAATAAACCTAGGACTAGCATTCCCACTCTGAATAGCCACAGCTATTATTGGCATGCGAAATCAGCCCACTAAATCCTTAGCCCACCTTCTGCCGGAAGGCACACCAACCCTACTAATTCCTATCTTAATCATTATCGAAACAATTAGCTTGTTTATTCGCCCTTTCGCCCTTGGAGTCCGGCTTACCGCCAATCTAACAGCTGGTCATCTCTTAATTCAGCTAATCGCCAAAGCTGGCCTTGTACTTATACCCCTAATGCCCGCAGTAGCTGCACTAACCACAGGCCTTCTGTTTCTCCTAACCGCCTTGGAGGTAGCAGTAGCTATGATTCAAGCCTACGTATTTGTGCTTCTCTTAAGCCTCTATCTTCAAGAAAACGTATAATGACCCATCAAGCGCACCCTTACCACATAGTTGACCCCAGCCCGTGGCCCCTAACTGGGGCCGTTGCTGCAATGTTAATCACCTCAGGTACCGCCATCTGATTTCACTTCAACTCAATCTCCCTAATAACCCTAGGAACAGTCTTACTCATTCTAACAATCTGCCAGTGGTGACGAGATGTAATCCGAGAGGGTACATTCCAAGGACACCACACCCCGCCCGTGATAAAAGGACTACGATATGGCATGATCTTGTTCATTACATCCGAAGTACTATTTTTCCTCGGCTTCTTCTGAGCCTTCTACCATTCAAGTCTCGCCCCTACCCCTGAACTTGGAGGATACTGACCCCCTGCAGGGATTACCCCTCTAGACCCCTTTGAAGTCCCGCTACTTAACACAGCAGTACTACTGGCTTCAGGAGCAACTGTAACATGAGCCCACCACAGCATTACTGAAGGTGACCGAAAACAAGCTATTCACGCCCTAACCCTTACTATTCTTCTAGGGGGCTACTTTACGTTCCTTCAAGCACTAGAGTACCAGGAAGCCCCCTTCACTATCGCAGATGGTGTCTATGGGTGCACCTTCTTTGTAGCAACAGGCTTCCACGGCCTCCACGTCTTAATTGGCTCAACTTTCTTAGCCGTTTGCCTAATACGTCAGATCCAACACCACTTTACACACACCCACCATTTCGGATTTGAAGCTGCCGCCTGATATTGACATTTTGTAGACGTGGTATGACTATTCCTTTATATCTCAATCTATTGATGAGGCTCCTAATCTTTTTCGTATAATGACAGTATAAATGCCTTCCAAGCATTTGGACTTGGTTTGAACCCAAGAAAAGATAATGAACTTGCTAATAACTATTATAATAATCGCCAGTATTCTTAGCGCAGTCTTGCTTTTTATCTCATTCTGACTGCCTATCATAGCCCCAGACTATGAGAAGCTATCTCCATATGAATGCGGATTTGACCCTCTTGGGTCAGCCCGTCTCCCCTTCTCTTTACGATTTTTTCTTGTGGCTATCCTCTTCCTCCTCTTCGACCTAGAAATTGCTCTCCTTCTCCCCCTCCCTTGAGGAGCCCAATTAGACTCCCCCGTCATAACCTTAGCATGGGCCGCCGCCGTTTTAGTCCTACTGACCCTGGGATTAGCATACGAATGGGCCCAGGGAGGACTAGAGTGGGCTGAATAGGCCGCTAGTTTAATGAAAACCTTTGATTTCGGCTCAAACAATTGTGGTTAAACCCCACAGCCGCCTAATGACTCCAACTCAATTTACCTTTTCGGCAGGATTCGCCCTAGCTTTAACAGGACTGGCCTTTCATCGCCACCACCTACTATCTGCTCTCCTATGTCTTGAGGCTATAATACTAAGCCTCTTTGTTGCACTATCAATCTGAACCTTGCAGTCTGGGTCTATTGGATTTGCCACTGGCCCCCTAATCCTTCTGGCATTTTCAGCCTGTGAAGCAAGCGCAGGACTCAGTTTGTTGGTGGCAACAGCCCGGACACATGGCTCTGACCGGTTAAACACATTAAATCTTCTAAAATGCTAAAAGTAATCATCCCTACTCTTATACTAATCCCCACGGCCTGGATCTCAAAGCCCAAATGGATTTGGACGACAACCCTGGCCCATAGCTTCTCTGTAGCCCTATTAAGCCTAACATGATTAAATAGCCAGGGAGGGACACAATGATCCACCTTAGGGGCTTGAACTGCAACTGACCCCCTCTCCACCCCCCTGCTAGTCCTCTCTTGCTGGCTGCTTCCCTTAATAATTCTTGCAAGCCAAAACCACGCCAAAACAGAACCTGTTAGCCGACAGCGGGCCTACATTACACTTCTTATCCTCCTTCAGGTATTCCTAATTATAGCATTTGGTGCTACTGAACTAGCCCTATTTTATGTAATGTTTGAAGCCACCCTTATCCCCACGCTCCTAATTATCACCCGATGAGGCAACCAGAAAGATCGAATCAACGCCGGGACATACTTTTTATTCTACACCCTTACGGGCTCCATACCCCTCCTTGTGGCACTTTTGTTTTTAATTAACAAGGCAGGAACCCTCTCTTTACTAACCATCACGTTGCCAGAACTTCCTGTACTACCCCCTTACGCTCATAAAATGTGATGGGTTGGATGTATTCTGGCCTTCCTAGTAAAGATACCCCTCTACGGAGCCCACTTGTGGTTACCAAAAGCGCACGTAGAGGCCCCCGTAGCGGGGTCTATAGTTCTTGCGGCTGTGTTATTGAAGCTAGGAGGCTACGGAATGATTCGAATGCTGCCCTTATTAGAGCCCCTAACAAAAGAGGTCGCCTACCCTTTTATTATCTTAGCCCTGTGAGGAATCATTATGACGGGCACAATCTGTCTACGCCAAACAGATCTTAAATCCCTCATCGCCTATTCCTCGGTAAGCCATATAGGTTTAGTTGTGGGGGGCATTCTTATTCAAACCCCCTGAGGGCTTACAGGAGCTACCATCTTAATGATTGCCCACGGTCTAACATCCTCTGCTCTATTCTGCTTAGCAAATACTAACTATGAACGGACACACAGCCGAACAATAGTGTTAGCCCGAGGACTCCAAATGATCCTTCCCCTAATAGCCACTTGATGACTAATTGGGACCTTAGCCAACCTAGCCCTCCCCCCTCTTCCTAACCTCATAGGAGAACTAATAGTGATTGTAGCACTATTTGATTGGGCACCTTTCACGATTGTCCTTACGGGCTTGGGGACCCTTATCACAGGAGGATACTCCCTCTACATATTTTTAATAACACAACGCGGCCCTGCCCCCTTACACACCCTCGTCCTAGACCCCTCTCATACCCGAGAGCACCTGCTGATCGCCCTTCATCTTATCCCCCTCCTTGCACTAATCGCCAAGCCAGAACTAATCTGAGGCCTTGCGATCTGCAGATATAGTTTAAACAAAATATTAGATTGTGATTCTGAAGACAGAGGTTAAACCCCTCTTATCCGCCGAGAGAGGCATGCAGCAATGAAGACTGCTAATCTTCATAACTTTGGTTGGACCCCAGAGCTCACTCACCCGCTTCTGAAGGATAACAGCTCATCCGTTGGTCTTAGGAACCAAAAACTCTTGGTGCAAATCCAAGTGGAAGCTATGTTTTCTACTGCTATAATCACTATCTTTGGCCTCTTAACATACCCCCTGGTGTCCCCTAAACCTTCATCTTGGGCGACCTTCTATGTAAAGAATGCAGTCAAGACTGCTTTCTTTGTTAGCCTCCTTCCCTTAACGCTTCACTTGGACCAGGGAGTGGAAGAAGTAGTGACCCTAAAAACTTGGATAATCACCAATACTTTTGATATTAATGTTAGCTTTAAATTTGACTTCTACTCAATTATTTTTTTGCCCATTGCCTTATACGTATCTTGATCTATTTTAGAATTTGCATCCTGATATATGCACTCCGACCCCTTTATGGACCGATTCTTTAAATACTTACTCATTTTTCTTATTGCTATACTAATCCTTGTAACAGCAAACAACATGTTTCAACTATTCATTGGTTGGGAAGGGGTAGGAATCCTATCTTTCCTCCTAATTGGCTGATGATATGCCCGAGCAGATGCCAGCACAGCGGCCCTGCAGGCCGTCCTTTATAATCGAGTGGGAGATATTGGACTCATGTTTTTTATAGCATGACTAGCGTGTAATTCAGGCTCATGAGAAATCCATCAAATCATCCCCACCTCCCAGAACTTTAATATAACCCTTCCACTTTTAGGGGCCATCTTAGCAGCGGCTGGAAAATCGGCTCAATTTGGACTACACCCCTGACTCCCATCCGCAATAGAGGGCCCAACCCCTGTATCAGCCCTACTTCACTCTAGTACTATAGTCGTAGCCGGGATTTTCCTCCTCATCCGACTTGGACCTCTACTCAACACCTCCCCTTCCGCCCTAACTGTCTGCCTATGCCTGGGCGCACTAACCACTGCATTTACTGCTATTTGTGCCCTAACTCAAAATGATATCAAGAAAATTGTAGCTTTCTCAACATCTAGCCAGCTAGGCCTAATGATAGTCGCTATTGGCCTTAACCAACCCTCCCTAGCTTTTCTACATATCTGCACTCACGCCTTTTTTAAAGCAATACTATTTCTATGCTCTGGAGCAATCATCCACAGCCTTTATGACGAGCAGGATATCCGAAAGATAGGGGGGACCCATACCCTAATACCATTAACATCCTCCTGCTTTACAATTGGAAGCTTAGCCCTTATAGGGACCCCCTTCTTGGCAGGGTTCTTCTCCAAGGACGCCATCATTGAAGCCTTAAATACTTCTCAACTTAACGCCTGAGCACTGTTTTTAACTCTCCTTGCCACTTCTTTTACAGCAGTTTATAGCCTACGCCTGATCTACTTTGTACCCATAGGGTACCCTCGATTTAATCCATTCTCACCCATCGAAGACACCAACCCTGCCATGATCAACCCGATTAAACGACTTGCAGTAGGAAGCATTATCGCAGGACTAATTATCACCCTTAATACCACCCCTGACAAGACACCAATTATATCCATGCCTCTCGGACTAAAGCTTGCTGCTCTTCTGGTGACGATTGCCGGGCTGATCACCGCACTGGAGCTTGCATCCTTAGCCAGCAAGCAAGCCAACATCACCCCTAAGATTATAGCCCATAACTTCTCGAATATGCTTGGGTATTTCCCAACCTTAGTTCACCGTCACTCCCCGTACGCAGCCCTGCTCCTTGGCCAGACTGTGGCCAACCAAATGATTGACCAAACCTGAATAGAGCAAATTGCACCCAAGACTATCTCCTCCTCCGCCTCGAAGTCGTCCTCAGAAATTAGTAACGTCCAGCGGGGGTCGCTTAAAAGCTTCTTAGGGATATTTGCCGTCACCCTAGGCCTAATCATATTTGTGATCCTATTTGGCCATACAATCTAATGACCATCCTACGAAAGTCTCACCCCCTTCTTAAAATTGCCAACGATGCCCTAGTAGATTTGCCCGCCCCCTCCAACATCTCGGTGTGGTGGAACTTCGGCTCTCTTTTAGGGCTCTGTCTTATTTCCCAGATTGTTACAGGGCTATTTCTAGCCATACACTACACCGCAGATGTTTCATTAGCCTTCTCCTCTGTTGCCCATATCTGCCGAGATGTCAACTACGGCTGATTGATTCGAAATCTCCACGCAAACGGGGCCTCTTTCTTCTTTATCTGTATTTACATACATATTGGACGAGGACTTTACTACGGATCTTTCCTGTATAAAGAGACCTGAAATGTTGGGGTGGTACTTCTGCTTCTCGTAATAATAACTGCCTTCGTTGGCTACGTATTGCCCTGAGGACAAATATCGTTCTGAGGGGCAACAGTAATTACAAATTTGCTATCAGCAGTGCCATACATTGGTAATACGCTTGTCCAGTGGATTTGGGGGGGCTTCTCAGTAGATAACGCCACTCTTACTCGCTTTTTTACATTTCATTTCCTACTCCCCTTTGTTGTCCTGGCTGCCACTCTTATTCATCTTTTGTTCCTCCACGAAACAGGGTCTAATAACCCAACAGGATTAAGCTCAGAAGCTGATAAAGTGTCTTTTCACCCCTACTTCTCGTACAAAGATCTCCTGGGGTTTGCTGTACTTCTGGCTGCCCTTTCTTTCTTAGCTTTATTCACCCCCAACTTACTGGGAGACCCCGATAACTTCACCCCCGCCAACCCTCTTGTGACCCCGCCCCACATTAAGCCAGAATGGTACTTCTTATTCGCATATGCAATTTTACGATCCATTCCTAACAAACTTGGAGGTGTCCTAGCCCTCCTTTCTTCAATTTTGGTACTGATGGTAGTACCCATTCTGCACACCTCAAAACAACGAAGCTTAACATTTCGACCTCTAACCCAAATTCTATTCTGAACTCTTGTAGCGGATGTCGTAATTCTTACATGAATTGGAGGCATGCCTGTAGAGGACCCTTATATTATTATTGGTCAACTAGCCTCCGCACTTTACTTCACCATCTTCCTAGGCCTTATGCCCGCCGCAGGCTGGCTAGAAAATAAAATGATCTTAACCTAGTGCAGCGATAGCTCAGCACCAGAGCGCTGGTCTTGTAAGCCGGAGGCCGGGGGCTAAAATCCCCCTCGCTGCTTAAAACCGGAACTGCTAGAAAGAAGGGATTCGAACCCATTCCGAAGAGATCAAAACTCTTAGTGCTTCCTACACACCCCTTTCTAAAGGACTTAAAACCTGCAGGACATTAACCTACATCTCCTGCTTGCAAAACAGGTGCTTTAACTAAGCTAAGGCTTTAACTCAAGCCCCGGCAGATTTTAATCTGCTTCTTTAGATTTGCAATCTAATATGATAACACCCCAGAGCTGTGATGGGGGAAGGGATTTAACCTCCGTACGCGGAGCTACAACCCGCCGCCTCAACACTCAGCCACCCCACCCAACGAGAAAGGAGGGAATCGAACCCCCATAAGCGGATTTCAAGTCAGCCGCATCACCGGTCTGCCACTTTCTTTAGGGTACTAGTAAAAGATTATACCGCCTTGTCGAGACGGAGTTTCGGGTTAAACCCCCGAGTGTCCTTGGGTAACACTAAATAGCCCGAAGGGCTCCCCGCGATGACCCTCGAGTCAATTCTAAGACAACAAAAAGTGTTAAGAGCAACGCCCCCGCCCCTAAAAGTAAAACCCATCCCCCAGCTTCATACATTCCCCCCACCCCCAGCATATCACCCCGACCTACTAAAGTAGTGCCTGTTTCATCTACCCCCACCCACGCCCCCTCATACCAGTCCCCTGAAACTCACACGCCAGCTGCCCCCACCGCCCCCACCATACACACAATGCTAAAAAGGACTGGCAGGCTCCCCAAAGTCTCGGGAAAGGGCTCTGCAGCTAAAGCTGCAGAGTAGGCGAAAACAACAAGTATTCCCCCCAAATAAATTAGAAAAAGAATTAGAGAAAGGAAAGTACCCCCGTACTCAACTAAGATGGTACACCCCACCCCCGAAACAATAACCAAGCCCAGTGCGGCAAAGTAAGGAGAAGGATTAGACGCTACTGCCACTAACCCCATTAAAAAGCAGAGTAAAGATAATCACATTATAAAAGTCATGGTTACTGCCAGGGCTCTAACCAGGACCAGTGGACTGAAAACCCACCGTTGTATTCAACTACAGCAACCATTCAAAGGGAGGAGAATTTAACTCCCATCCCTAGCTCCCAAAGCTAGGATTCTAAAATTAAACTACTCTTTGTTAAAGTGTATGCACGCATGTACATGTATGCACGCATGTACATGTATGCACGCATGTACATGTATGCACGCATGTACATGTATGCACGCATGTACATGTATGCACGCATGTACATGTATGCACGCATGTACATGTATGCACGCATGTACATGTATGCACGCATGTACATATTATGCTTTATCACCATATGCTTTATCACCATATCCTTATATTAAATACTCAAGAAAAATAAGGCCCAAGGGTTACATAATACCCCACACCATAATCTCTCATTCGATGAATCTCAAGCTCCCACGGTTCCGTCCCGATATAATAGAATTTAAACATATACAACAGGACTCAACACACTTGGATTCAAGCAATAATGCACAGTAAGAGCCCACCAACAGGACTATTTCTTAATACTATCGTTTCTTGATGGTCAGGGTCAATCATTGTGGGGGTCTCACACGGTGAATTATTCCTGGCATATTCTGATATTTCAGGAACATACTTCACTAACCCCTCTAACGTTTATCGACGCTTGCATAAGTTAATGGAGGAAACCATCTCTTCGTTACCCACCTAGCCGAGCGTTCACTCCACAGGGGCCTCTGGTTCCTTTTTTCTTTTTTTCCTTTCAATTTACATCTCAGAGTGCATAACGTCAAAGAACTGGTAAGGTTGGTCACTTACCTTGCACGAGGCGAGGAATATTTAATGAATGAATTGATTCATTAAGATCAAGTTTGCATAATTTAATTTCAGGTGCATATTGTATGTTTTAACTGGACTAGTATCTTGTCTAAGGGCCTTAACTAACGTAAAATTTTGGTACCCCCCCTACCCCCCCAAATCTTAGTGCTTGAAAATGTATAGCACGAAAATTTATATGGGCAACTGTTGAACTTTTAAGTATGAAACAATCTTTAAGGCATCGCTTTTAAACTAAGTTTGCTTATAGTGTAATGGTGATTGGATATATATTCCATAAAATTACATTTGCATAAATTTAAAATATATTCACCATTTATAGTGTACACTATAAACAGAAAACCAAAAA